TCAATTCAAATTCAATCCGTTCTTGAACTTGGAATCGATTCAAAACAATTTTTTTTTTATTTCATTTTTCATAGAAAGATAAAAAAATATTGATTCGGGCCCTATTAATTAATCATTTGAGATAGTATTTCAATACGAATACGTATGAATATAGGGTTATCCTTTACTTTATCCTTTCTGGAGTTTTAACGGAAAGATTTCTTTACTTTACTAATGCAACGCAGTCAACTCCATTTGTTAGAACAGCTTCCATTGAGTCTCTGCACCTATCCCTTTTTTATTATTCTGTCTTTTTGAACCTTTATTTGTTTTTGGAAAACAGGATTTGGCTCAGGATTGCCCATTTTTAATTCCAGGGTTTCACTGAATTTGAAAGTTATCACTTAGTAAGTTTCCAAACCAAGGCTCAATCCAATTAAGTCCGTAGCGTCTACCAATTTCGCCATATCCCCTTTTTTGTTTTGAGATTAAGATCTCATTACTATATCATTCTCATTTATATTCTATTTCTACTGGAACTGTTGAAGTCATTAGATACGGATTCCTATAACGATAAAAAGTGTTTACTTTTTTTTCGTGTCTATCTTCTTTCATCTCTATCAGAGACCCCTATTTAGTTAGTCTAATCAAAAAGGATTCTATCATTTCTCTATCCGCAATTCAATATAGATGTATATATACCACATTTATTATATATACTTCTCTTATTCTAATTTTTTTCTCATACAATTCTGAATACTCGAACGATCGATTCTTTTTCTTTTTTTTTCATATTCATATTAATTATGAATAACTAAGAATGAAAATAACTAACAATGAAAAGAATAAAGAAAAGAATAAAAAACTAATAGCCAAGATTTCAGTAGTTTACTAAATTCCTATACATGTACAATTTCTGTTATGCGCGCCCGCTTAGCTCAGAGGTTAGAGCATCGCATTTGTAATGCGATGGTCATCGGTTCGACTCCGATAGCTGGCTTTTCTCTATTTGTTTTTACACGATTGAGAATGTTTTTTTTTGAAATCTGAAATCTAAAGAATATTGAAAGAATATTAATATTGAAAAGGCTTCTTTCCCTTTTTTCCAAGGGTGATCGATTATTATGCGGTAGTAACTTCCAATTATGAATAAAAGTTAGAGTAGTTAAATCTCTGTATAAAAAAAATCAAGAACAAGAAAAGGACCTTTTATCTTATATATATTATTTATTATTTATTATATTATATAGATATAGTATTGGTATCTATATAATAAAGATATATACAATAAAGGCCAGATATTGATACAACCCATTCCATTATTTTTTTGTAATATACTTCTTTTAGTAGATTTTGCTTCATTTATCATATTTATCCTTTAGTTCAGTTTTAATTTAGGTTTCTGAAAATGAAAATTCAATAAACAATAAAATAAGGAAAACAAGGAGTTTTTATGTCACGTTACCGAGGGCCTCGTTTCAAAAAAATACGCCGTCTAGGGGCTTTACCGGGACTAACTAGTAAAAGGCCTAGAGCCGGGAGCGATCTTAGAAATCAATCACGCTCCGGTAAAAAAACTCAATACCGTATTCGTTTAGAAGAAAAGCAAAAATTGCGGTTTCATTATGGTCTTACAGAACGACAATTGCTTAAATACGTTCGTATCGCCGCAAAAGCCAAAGGGTCAACGGGTCAGGTTTTACTACAATTACTTGAAATGCGGTTGGATAACATTCTTTTTCGATTGGGTATGGCATTAACTATTCCTCGAGCCCGCCAATTAGTTAATCATAGACATATTTTAGTTAATGGTCGTATAGTAGACATACCAAGTTATCGCTGCAAACCCCGAGATATTATTACAGTGAAGGATGAACAAAAATCTAGAGCTATGATTCAAAATTATCTTGATTCATCCCCCCAAGAGGAATTGCCAAAACATTTGACTTTTCACCCATTCCAATATAAAGGATTGGTCAATCAAATAATAGATAGTAAATGGGGGGGCTTAAAAATAAATGAATTGTTAGTAGTAGAATATTATTCTCGTCAGACTTAAATCTAACTAAAATAACAAGGGTTTGGACAATTTTGCTCCCTATCGTCTAAGTGAAGAAACAAAAAGTAAGGGTTTGATCGGGAGATTTTTTTCCAACGATAGGGATATTTTCATTCCTTTCCATTTTTTCCCGGATTTTCTTTACCGCAGAAATTCGGAATAGAAAATCTATATCAAGGAAAGATCTAACTGTTTGAATAAAGGTATCCATTGGTATGTGATTTGATACATTGCGATCAGTAACATTGATAAATTAAGTAAAGGTACGGAAAGAGAGGGATTCGAACCCTCGGTAAACAAAAGCCTACATAGCAGTTCCAATGCTACGCCTTGAACCACTCGGCCATCTCTCCTACATAATGATTATGGCCCAGAAACCGAGTGAATCGCGAGTCATTCATATTCAAATTCGATTGTTGGATAGCCATGGTAATGGTACGTACAATTAATTCTAACTATAACTAAAAAAAAAATAGAAAATTTTGATTTTAATCAAATAAAGAATTTTCCTTCAAAATTGGGGATACAGAGAATATTTTTTTGTTTTTGTAAAAAAAAAACTCTTAAAAAAAAAATGAAGATATATATCTATTCCTGTTTAGGAAGATTCCTGTTTAGGAAGACGGCCCCCCGTCTTTTTTGATATCTATACCGGCTAAAATCGTTGGATTGGAACGACTCGAATGATCAGTCTATCTTTTTTTTTGAATTGAGTCTGGTTTTATGTTATTTTGTACTGTACAACTACTTTTTTATGGGATCGTTTTCTCATTTCTCATAAGAGGTAATTTAAAGAAATTCTAAAATGGATTGCTACCTATGCCCAGATCTCGGACAACTGGAAATTTTATTGATAAGACCTTTTCAATTCTAGCTAATATCTTATTACAAATAATTCCAACAACTTCGGTAGAAAAAGAGGCATTTACTTATTACAGAGATGGTGTGATTTGATTTTTTTTTATTTACCAATTTAAGTCTTAGTAGAAAAACGCATTAGTCGGGATAGAAAGATTTGAAATAACTCTACGCTTGTTGAAGGTGAAGTTTATAAATAAAACAATCCCTTCTGTCGTGTATCCTCGATTAATGCAGTCTCAGATGCTTCAATTGTCAATTCGAGCATTGAACGAAGGGTTACACCTATGGCTTACGGGTTATGGTTAACCCTACCCCATTAGTACTAGTGCCAATAGGTGGCATAGAGGAAGAAGCACTACGCTTAGGAATCAACAACACAAAAACTTTGTTAGAAATTATCCCTTTTCTTTATTTGGATCGGGACTAAGAAGAATGGTTGGGACAACAAATATCCATCTCGTTCGTACTTTGGATACCCGTATAACCATCGAAGATCGTTGAAGTGACTAATTCCTAGAAATTAAAGAAGATTGAGGACAAATAAATTGTTGGAGTTAACTTGAGTTAACTTAATATTATATTTTGATCTAGTATCAACATACTTGATGTTAAGAAAAAACCTTTTGCAGGAAGGTTGGCTAGAGATTTCTTGTAAAAACACTAGCCCCGCTTAGGTCATAATGAGAGTTTTTCACTCCCTTTTTTTCATTCTATGTATTATTTTCATTATGCACATAAGGGAGGAGCCGTATGAGATGAAAATCTCACGTACGGTTCTGGAACGGAGATTCTTTGAATCGAATGACGACCGTAACGAATGTCTGCTCAATCCGAAGGAAACTATGCAGAAGCTTTACAGAATTATTATGAAGCTTTGCGGCTAGAAATTGATCCCTATGATCGAAGTTATATACTCTATAATATAGGCCTTATTCACACAAGTAATGGAGAACACACAAAGGCTTTGGAATATTATTTTCGGGCATTAGAACGAAACCCCTTCTTACCACAAGCTTTAAATAATATGGCCGTGATCTGTCATTACGTGCGACTATCTCCACTATAGAAAGAAAAAAAAAAAAAGAAAAATTTACTAGAAATAGGCTTTCTACATATGCATCGTCAAAAACAACGATTTTTATCAGCTGTAGCAAAGAAAGCAACTTCATAGAAGTCAAAATATGAAGAAAAAAAAATGTCTAGATACTTTATTCTATGGATAAAGGATCTAATTGATAGAGGAAGCACCGTAAAGATCAATTAGCGAGATTTTTGGCCGATACAATAAGAACTGCTTACTTATGTCATAATATGAGACAAAAGTTAGGAATTAACTTATGTAACAGAGTTGGTCCCCTAAAGTATTGAGCAGCGGTGTAGCATCAGATCCCAAAGATAGTAAGTCTTTCTTATAAGGAAAGGTCTTTTTCAAAGATTCTATATAATATAGATTTCTATATTTCTATATAAAATAGAAAAAAGAAAAATTCGAAAAATAGAAATAAAATAAAAATAGAAAACCGGGATAGTTACCTTTCAGAAAATTCTAACGATAGTAGAACGCCTACGCTTTATTCTTCTGAAGGTAGGAGAGAAGATAAAATCTTCTGAAGGTAGGAGAGAAGATAAAACAGATTATTAATCAAAATTCAAGTTTGAAACTCATCTAATCTAATTAACCTTTTTTGGTTAACTCGAGAAAAAATAAAATGAAAAAACGGGACACCAAAAGAAGTGACTGGCTGAGCCGTATGAGGTAGGAAACTCTCAAGTACGGTTCTAATGGAAGGAATTTTCTCGCCTATTCTGACCGAGGAGAACAGGCCATTCGGCAGGGAGATTCTGAAATTGCGGAGGCTTGGTTCGATCAAGCCGCGGAGTATTGGAAACAAGCTATAGCGCTTACTCCCGGAAATTATATTGAAGCGCAGAATTGGTTGAAGATCACAAGGCGTTTCGAATAAAAGAAGAGCGCTCTATTTGTATTTAGTATATTACTTTAGTATATTACTTAGTATTTTATTTTTTTTTTACTATTACTGTTTGTTCTATTTTTTTTTTTTGTTATTAAAACGAATAAAAGAGACTTTTGAATGCCTAA